GGGTTCAACAAGCAATCGATATTTCACGATAAAGGGTGTAGTCCTTTTTGTAGTAGCAATCCTTATATATCGTATTAACAATCGAAAGATGGTCGAAAGAAAAAATCTCTATTTGACAGGGCTTCTTCCTATACCAATGAATTCCATTGGACCCAGCAATGATACACTGGAAGAATCATTTGAGTCAACCAATATCAATAGGTTGATTGTTCCGCTCCTGTATCTTCCAAAAGGAAAAAAGATCTCTGAGAGCTCTTTCCTGGATCCGAAAGAGAGTAACATATGGTCAGAACTTCATCTGGTTTCGAATCCTACTGAGAGGTCCACTAGAGATCGGAAATTGTTGAAGAAAGAAAAAGATGTTTCTTTTGTTCTTTCTAGGCAATCGGAAAATAAAGAAATAGTAAATATATTCAATATAATTATGTATTTACAAAATACTGTCTCAATTCATCTTATTTCATCAAACCCGGGATGTGATATGGTTCCGAAGGATGAACTGGACAGTTCCAATAAGATTTCATTCTGGAACAAAAATCCACTTTTTGGTTTATTTCATCTATTCAATGACCGGAACAGGAAGGGATACACCTTACACCACGATTTTGAATCAGAAGAGATATTTCAAGAAATCGCAGATCTATTCACTCTATCAATAACTGAGCCGGATCTGGTGTATCATAAGGTATTTGCTTTTTCTATCGATTCCTTCGGATTGTATCAAAAACAATTCTTAAATGAGGTATTCAACTCCAAGGATGAATCGAAAAATAAATCTTTATTGGTTCTACCCCCTCTTTTTTATGAAGAGAATGATTCTTTTTATCGAAGGATCATAAAAAAATGGGTCCGGACCTCTTGCGGGAATGATTTGGAAGATCCAAAACCAAAACTAATGGAGGCAGTTAATCAATATAGATTGAGCCGAAATCAGATTCAAATCCAATATAGCACCTATAGGTACATAAGAAATGTATGGAATCGATTCTTTTTAATGAATCGATTCGATCGCAACTTCGAATATGGAATTCAAGGGTATCAAATAGAAAATGATACTCTGAATCATAGAACTATAATGAAATACACGATCAACCAACATTTCTCCAATTTGAAAAAGAGTCAGAACAAATGGTTCGATCCTCTTATTTTGATTTCTCGAACCGACAGATCCATGAATGGGGATCCTAATGCATATAGATACAAATGGTCCAATGAGAGCAAGAATTTCCAGGAACATTTGGACCATTTCATTTCTGAGCAGAATAGCCGTTTTCAAGTAGTGTTCGATCGATTACGTCTTAATCAATATTCGATTGATTGGTCTGAGGTTATCGACAAAAAAGATTTGTCTAAGCCACTTTTTTTCTTTTTGTACAAGTTTTTTCTCTTTTTGTCTAACTCACTTCCTTTTTTCTTTGTGAGTTTCGGTAGTATGCCGATTCATAGGTCCGAAATCCACACCTATGAATTGAAAGGTCCGAACGATCCATTGTGTAAGCCGTTGTTAGAATCAATAGGTCTTCAAATCGTTCATTTGAAAAAAAGAAAACCCTTCTTATTGGATGACTATGATACTTCCCAAAAATCGAAATTATTGATCAATGGAGGAACAATATCACCATTTTTGTTCAATAAGATACCAAAGTGGATGATTGACTCATCCCATACGAGAAAGAATCGCAGGAAATCTTTTGATAACACGGATTCTTATTTTTCAATGAGATCCCACGATCAAGACAATTGGCTGAATCCCCTGAAACCTTTTCATAGAAGTTCATTGATATCCTCTTTTTATAAAGCAAATCGACTTCGATTCTTGAATAATCGATATAACTTCTCCTTCTATTGTAACAAAAGATTCCCCTTTTATGTGGAAAGGGCCGGTATCAATAATTATGATTGTACGTATGGACAATTCCTTAATATCTTGTTCATTCGCAACAAAATATTTTCTTTGTGCGGCGGGAAAAAAAAACATGCTTTTTTGGAGAGAGAGACTATTTTACCAATCGAGTTACAGGTATCTAACATATTGATACCTAACGATTTTCCACAAAGTGGTGATGAAGGGTATAACTTGTCCAAATCTTTCCATTTTCCAATTCTATCCGATCCATTCGTTCGGAGAGCTATTTACTTGATCACAGACATTTCTGGAACACCTCTAACAGAGGAACAAATAGTCAATTTTGAAAGAAGTTATTGTCAACGTCTTTCAGATATGAATCTACCTGTTTCAGAAGGGAAGAACTCTCAGTATCTGAATTTTAATTCAAACATGGGTTTGATTCACACTCCATATTCTGAGAAATATTTACCATCCGAAAAGAGGAAAAACCGTAGTACTTGTCTAAAAAAATGCCTTGAGAAAGGGCAAATGTACAGAACCTTTCAACGAGATAGTGCTTTTTCAACTCTCTCAAAATGGAATCGATTCCAAAGATATATACCATGGTTCCTTACCTCGACAGGGTACAGATGTCTAAATTTCATATTTTTAGATACTTTTTCAAACCTATTGCCGATACTAAATAGAAGCCAAAAATTTGTATCCATTTTTCATGATATTATGCATGGATCAGATATATCATGGCGAATTCTTCAGAAAAAATTGTGTCTTTCACAATGGAATCTGATAAGTAAGATTTCGAGTGAGTGTTTACAAAATTTTCTTCTGTCCGAAGAAATTACTCATCGAAATAATGAGTCACCATTGATATCGACACATCTGAGATCGCTAAATATTCGGGAGTTCCGCTATTCAATCCTTTTCCTTCTTCTTGTTGCTGGATATCTCGTTCATACACATCTTCTCTTTGTTTCTCGATTCTCTAGTGAGTTACAGACAGAGTTCGAAAAGGTCAAATCTTTGATGATTCCATCATACATGATTGAGTTGCGAAAACTTCTGGATAGGTATCCTACATCTGAACTGAATTCTTTCTGGTTAAAGAATCTCTTTCTAGTTGCTCTGGAACAATTAGGAAATTCTCTAGAAGAAAGACGAAGTGGCGGCAAGGGTGGTGGTCGTGGGGTCAAATCAATACGTTCTAAGAAGAAAGATTTTAATCTCATCGATCTCATAAGTATCATACCAAATCCCATCAATCGAATAGCTTTTTCGAGAAATACGAGACATTTAAGTCATACAAGTAAAGCGATCTATTCCTTGATAAGAAAAAGAAAAAACGTGAATGGGGATTGGATTGATGATAAAATAGAATCCTGGGTCTCGAGCAGTGGTTTGATTGATGATAAAGAAAGAGAATTCTTAGTTCAGTTCTCTACCTTAACGACAGAAAAAAGGATTGATCAAATTCTATTGAGTCTGACTCATAGTGATCATTTATCAAAGAATAACTCTGGTTATCAAATGATTGAACAACCGGGAACATTTTACTTACAATATTTAATTGACATTCATAAAAAGTATCTAATGAATTATGAGTTCAATACATCCTGCTTAGCAGAAAGACGGATATTCCTTGCTCATTATCAGACAATAACTTATTCACAAACTGCGTGTGGGGCTAGTAGTTTTGATTTCCCATCGCATGGGAAACCTTTTTCGCTCCGCTTAGCCCTAACCCCTCCTAGGGGTATTTTAGTGATAGGTTCTATAGGAACTGGCCGATCCTATTTGGTCAAATACCTAGCGAAAAACTCCTATGTTCCTTTCATTACAGTAGTTCTGAACAAGTTCCTGGAGACCAATCCTAAGGATTGGGGTATTGATGATAGTGAGGAGGATGTTTTCGATACTGATGATAGTGATGATAGTGACAATATTGATGATTGTGACAATCTCGACCGTGACCTTGATACGGAGCTGAAGTTTCTAACTATGATGAGTGCACTACCTATGGATATGATGCCGGAAATAGACCGATTTTATATCACCCTTCAATTCGAATTAGCAAAAGCAATGTCTCCTTGCATAATATGGATTCCAAACATTCATGATCTGGATATGACTGAGTCGAATGACTTATCCCTCGGTCTATTAGTGAACTATCTCTCCAAGAATTGTGAAAGATGTTCCACTAAAAATATTCTTGTTATTGCTTCGACTCATATTCCCCAAAAAGTAGATCCCGCTCTAATAGCTCCGAATAAATTAAATACATGCATTAAGATACGAAGGCTTCTTATTCCACAACAACGAAAGCACTTTTTCACTCTTTCATATACTAGGGGATTTCACTTGGAAAAGAAAATGTTCCATATTAATGGATTGGGGTCCCTAACTATGGGTTCCAATGTACGAGATCTTGTAGCACTTACCAATGAGGCCCTATCGATTAGTATTATACAAAAGAAATCCATTATAGACACTAATATAATTAGATCTGCTCTTCATAGACAAACTTGGGATTTGCGATCTCAGGTAAGATCGGTTCAGGATCATGGGATCCTTTTCTATCAGATAGGAAGGGCTGTTTCACAAAATGTACTTCTAAGTAATTGCTCCATAGATCCTATATCCATCTATATGAAGAAGAAATCATGTAACGAGGGGGATTCTTATTTGTACAAATGGTACTTCGAACTGGGAACGAGCATGAAGAAATTAACAATACTTCTTTATCTTTTGAGTTGTTCTGCCGGATCGGTCGCTCAAGACCTTTGGTCTCCACCCGGACCTTATGAAAAAAATGGGATCACTTCTTATGGACTCGTTGAGAATGATTCTGATCTAGTTCATGGCCTATTAGAAGTAGAAAGCGCTCTGGTGGGATCCTCACGGACAGAAAAAGATTGCAGTCGGTTTGATAATGATCGAATGACATTGCTTCTTCGGCCCGAACCAAGGAATCCTTTAAATATGATTCAAAATGGATCTAGTTCCATCGTTGATCAGAAATTTCTCTATGAAAAATATGAATATGAATCGGAGTTTGAAGAAGGGGAAGGAGTCCTCGACCCGCAACAGATAGAAGAGGAGTTATTCAATCACATAGTTTGGGCTCCTAGAATATGGCGCCCTTGGGGCTTTCTAT